TATGATGAGAAGCTATTCCTCCCGGAACAAAAGGATCAAAACCTTCCACGCCCCACGCCGGATTTACAGGTTGTACTGTTCCGGTTAGTCCATAAGGATCGGACACCCATATTCCAGGACCGTATAAGCCCGTTACATGAAATGCACCAAAACCAAAGCAAGCCACCCCGGAGAGAAATAAATGAATTCCAAAGATCTTAGGCAAATCCAAAGAAGGTTTTCCTGTACGTTCATCAGAAAATATTTCTAGATCCCAATAGACCCAATGCCAGATAGCTGCCAAAAAGCATAAGCCAGAAAACACAATATGCGCCCCGGCTACACCTTCGTAACTCCAAATCCCCGGATTCGTTACAGTCCCTCCTGTGATACTCCAACCTCCCCAAGAATTGGTTATTCCTAAACGAGTCATGAAGGGTATAACGAACATGCCCTGTCTCCACATTGGATCAAGAACAGGGTCAGAAGGATCAAAAACTGCTAATTCATACAGAGCCATTGAGCCCGCCCAACCAGCAACCAGAGCTGTGTGCATTATATGAACGGAAAGCAACCGGCCGGGATCATTCAATACAACGGTATGAACACGATACCAAGGCAAACCCATGGAAAACACCTCTTTCTCAAAGAAAAATAGACACTACCTAACTTTATTGCATTGGAAAAGACTATACTATGACTATCCTATAGACCTCCCTTGTTGAGTGGATTAGTTCCTAACAAGAGTTAGGTTAATATTTATTCTATTCGTAGGAAAAAAGAGAAGCAGATTTATTCTATACTCGATAAGTACCAATATGCAATGGGGGTTGATACCATTTTCTATGAGTAAATGCGCCTATCCGTCTTTATCATTAGAAGGGACTATTTGTCTTTCTTTCCGCATTTTTCTACTGTATGGATAAAATAAATACGATAAAGACAATATTATAACGACAATAAAACCATATTGTTACGTTTCCACATCAAAGTGAAATATAGTATTTAGTTCTTTTTTCTTTCAATTCATGCCTATTGGTGTTCCAAAAGTACCTTTCCGAAGTCCTGGAGAGGAAGATGCATCTTGGGTTGACGTATAGTGCGACTTGTCAGATATATTGGGTCGTATGGGATTTCCCCGTTTTCTCCCTCGATCGAGATATCCTCTCTTTCGCCCAAAAATAAATTGAATCATCCAAAAATTGGAGCGTGAAATCCATTGTTTGGGGGGATTCATAGTACTATTTTCAATTAGAATAATTTATGGTTGACTTTGATTGGACTAAAAAAATGAAGTATCCAGGCTCCGTTTAGAAAAAACCCAATTGGAAATATATCTATGATTACTACGTGTATCATAAACGATTCCTGGTTGTTATTTGTAAAGTTAAAACAAAAAGAAATGGTGATGAGAAGATTTGTCCTATATGCGATGCGCAAATCAAAAGAGGGCAGATCTTTACCCGGAGTAGAGCATAAACCTAAAAAGATGAAAGAGACCCACTCAGGAACAAGAAAACCCCATCGTGATTTGGATTGAATCTCGATGAAACAATACATCAATGAGAAGTTAATTCAATAAGTTTATTGACTTTTTTCTATTATAAGGAAGAAATAAAAGAAGTCCAGATTTTTGTTTATTGAAAAATCGAAGAAAAAAAAAAGCCCTTTCGTTCCAAGTTGTAAAAAACCTGCTTGCTAGAAAAAGGAATAGGAAAAAAAAGAAAGAGCACTGGAATCTATACATTGATTCTTTTTTTGAACCGTATGCATCAAAAGGTGCATGTACGGTTCCTAAGGGATACAATTTAACCCTAATCAACCGACTTTATCGAGAAAGATTACTTTTTTTAGGCCAAGCGGTTGATAGCGAGATCTCGAATCAACTTATTGGTCTTATGGTATATCTCAGTATCGAGGATGATACCAAAGCTCTTTATTTGTTTATAAACTCTCCTGGTGGATGGGTAATACCTGGAGTAGCTATTTATGATACTATGCAATTTGTTCGACCAGAGGTCCATACAATATGCATGGGATTAGCCGCGTCAATGGGATCTTTTATATTGGTTGGAGGAGAAATTACCAAACGTCTAGCATTCCCTCACGCTTGGCGCCAATGAGGTTTTTAAATTTGAGAGAAAAAAGAAAACTATGCCTTCGCCATATGAACATTAAGTAATAATAGCATGGCACTTCGAATTCGATATGAAAAATTTTTGTATTTTTTTTTCAAAAGATTGGATTATGTATCGAGAGAGTAGTATGAGATAAAAGGTATTTCCGATTTTGTTTTATCTATCGGGAGTCCAGTTTAGCGTCACAAACTTTTTTGTTTTCACACCGAAGGGCTCTTAACAATATTTATGTTATAAAAAAGAGTGCGAAAAAAAAAACAAGATTTTTACTGTGGTTGGATCAAAAAGAAACTTTGGGATTGCTCAATCAAAGAAAAAAAAAGAATCCATTTGAAAATAGAAAGCAACGGAGCCATCGTAGTATTTTTTAACTACTCCAAAAA